CTGGAAAGGTGGAAACAAGACCAGATATAATTTGATCATTATGAACAAATCCAAAATCTTTGTAGACAGAACTAATCATTAGCTCCCACCCGTGGGGTGAATGAAATCCGATACATAAATCCGTTATTAAAAGAATCAAAAAAGCTTTTATTGTATCACTTAAGTTATATAGGAATTCCTGAGTCCAAGAGTTAAGAATAACAAGTTCTTCATTACCTAAAATAGAATAGCCGCTTAGAATAACAAAACAGATTATATTTGTTGATAAGTGGAAAATCATATGGATACGATCTTCGTTGTGTATCGTGATTAATTGAATCGTTTCTTTTTGGATTCCTATAGAAAACTTTTGTAGATGTGTCTCCGAGTATTCCTTGAAAATTTCGTCTAAGAGCAGGATTTCTTCTAATTCTATGAACTTTTCTAGAAGATTTTTTTTTTGAATATCATTCCAAAAAATTTCGGATTGAACAGTATTCGACCAATTAGTAATCCAAGATTCCATACTTTTCATAAATGAGAGAGAAATCCCCCAAGGCAAAAAGACTATAGATGCAAGATACAAAAGGGGGGTAGGTGTTTTCTTTTTTGCCATTTTTCATCTGTGAATTGTTAATGAACCCCGTTGACTCTCTGTGATCTAATAGTTTTTTCACACGTGAGTTCTAGACAAGGTATCAAATCTATTTTTTGTGATTTTGTTTCAATATCTAGAGAGAATACAGAAATAGACTAAGACTTCGATTCAAATTCAAATGAAGAAATAAGAAAAATGAAGAAATAAGAAAAAAGAGTTTTGTTTTATAGTTATTCCAGAGAATATAGACCGGCTTTGACTCGACTAAACGTTCAGGTGAAACTTCAGTTAAGTTATCTTATAGATTATAGAAAAAAGATTCTTGTATTTTTTCCTCTTGCTGAGAAAGCATTCCTTCTTCAGCCCAATTCTTTTTTTTTTTTTTTCTCAAAAGATTTCAATTGGTACGCGCAAGAAAAGGGCCAATTCCGCGGCTTTTTCTTCCATTTGTCGTGGAGTCAAATTCTCATCAGCCCGGGTCAACGGAATAGTCCCCCGGCCTCTAATATTTAGAAAAAGGATACAGCGAGCAGAAATACCCTCTTTGACTTCTAGTCTAATGGATTGAATATCCTTTAGACGGAATCGAAGGAATATGCGACGGTTTTTTCCAGGGAATCCCCAACGAAAAATACAACCCCTTCCTTTCTTTCTATCGAATCGATCATAACCACTACCTACATTCAAGGAAATTGTGCACCACAAATAAGAACTAATAAAGAGACCCGCAATCCCGTAGAAAGACATCACGATCCCTTGTGGAAAAAAAAGGATTTGCTGAGACGGAAAAAAAGATATCAAATTTTTACCAAGATAACTAGAAGTTCCAACCACTAAGAATCCTAATGAACCTAAAAAAACGACAAGGGCCCAGAAAAAATTACTTAGTTTTCGAGATCCCGTTCTAACTTCTATCCATACATGTTCTGATCGCCAACTCATAGTTTATTTTATTTTATTGAAATTATTGAAATTTGGGAGAATACCCCAAATTATTTTAACTTTCCTTTGCTGTTTACGAAGGAACTCTCAGAAACTAGTACTAGTTTGATGTGAACTAGTACTAGTTTGAGATGAACCATTTATTTATAAGTAGTAGTAGTAAGGAATAATTAATGAAATTGGTTCAATCTAAAATAATAATAACATACCCCCCATACATAACATATGATCCAAATATACATATCGATATACACCTAGATCCACCAACTTTACACATTTTAGTCATCAAATGATCCTGATCTATTTGAAACTAGCTAGAATTCATCTACCTATAGATCATTTTCTGCAGACATAAGAACTTTTTCGGCAGAAAAAATATTTTAGACCCTATTTCCCCCAAAAAGATCTGTGTTATGCTCCAAATCTTAGTTTCCAAAAAAAGGATGAACCCCCGGATCTAAACAATCTTGTTTTTTTGAACATGAAGAAATAAAGAAGCCATTGCAAGTGCCGGAAATACTAAGCCTACTAAAGGCACAAAAATAGAGGGAAAATGGAAAGTTGTCATAAAATGGAGTACCTCGATTGACTATTTGCACCTGTTATTTTTTTTTTTGAATATTTTAGATTTCTAATAATTAAAACTCTTAATTCTAATTATTACGAATTTTTAAATTCATAGTAGAGATATAAATATCTAAAGCGGATATATAGAAATAGAATAAGTCCAAGAAATTAAGAACTAAATAGATGGACTTATTCGTGAAAGATATGTATGACAATTTTTTATTTCTTTTTTACTTCAATTCTGATAAGCTAACTACTTGTTTCCTACAAATCCACTAATTAAATCAACTAGTTGAACTTAGCGTACTCTAGGTGAGTAGAATTTGACTTCAAAGGAAAGAAGCCGTGGAACTGCAATAATTCACTAAGAACGGTTTTTAAAAGATTACGCGGTACGATTAGGTCGAATAAGCCCTTCTCGAATAAATTTTCAGTCTCTTGTGAACCTTCCGGTACTGTTATCTTCAAGAGTTCTTCAATTACTCTTTTACCCGCAAATGCAATGTAGGCGTTGGGTTCGGCAATAATGATATCTCCCAACATGCCAAAACTAGCCGTTACCCCACCGGTAGTAGGGGATGAAAGAATTGGTACAAAAAATAACTTTTCCTTTGATTGAAAATCATATAAGGCAGAGGATATTTTGGCCATTTGCATCAAGCTCAAACTCCCTTCTTGCATGCGTGCCCCCCCCGAAGCACACACTATAATAAGAGGTAGAGATTGGTTGGTAGCGTACTCAATTAAACGGGTGATTTTATCCCCAACTAAGGATCCCATACTACCTCCGATAAACTCAAAATCCATAACCCCAATTGCTACAGGAATATCATTTAGTCGACCTATGCCTGTTTGAACAGCCTCCGTTAATCCCGTCTTTGTTTGATAAGAATCAATATAATCTTCATAAGGTTCCTCATTGAATTCATCCGAATCCAATTCATCTGAATGCAATTCATCCGAATGCAATTCATCCGAATGCAATTCATCCGAATTGGATTTATCCGAATGCAATTCATCCGAATGCAATTCATCTGAATTCAATTCATCCAAATCCAATTCATCTGAATTCAATTCATCCGAATCCAAATAAGGTTCTTCCTCAATAAACCTAGATGAATTGAATGTACCCGAAACCAAATAAAGTTGCTCCGCGATTTCATCCTCATCCAATCCACGAGCCGCCCACTCCAACCCCAACTTCGGTAGCTGATTTATGAACTTCAAATCCCTGATGATATCAGAAAAATCCTCATTCCACATCAACCATTTGGACCGATCAAAATGATAATCTATAATAATTTTCATATATTCATTTTTCTTTTTTCGCAACTTCTGTAAAACTGCATATAATAGGTCACTTCTCAGTCTTTCGATCCACATATCCCCAAGTACTTTTTGAATCGACTCCAAATACAAGTCCGCGATTAGGCGAATCAGACAATCAATTTCCGTTAGAATGTGCTTTATTGGCTTCCAATTCTTTTTCTTTTCTTCTTCTTCTTTTTGACTAAGAAAATATCGAAGCTCCTCCTCGAGATCGCGAGACACCAAATTTTCGTCCATAGAATCCCAGGTGTCGGAATCAATCGAACTTTCGATTCTTTCTGAACTACTCATTTTCAAGTGATATTCGCAAGATTCACAAATTTTTAATTTTACAACTTGCTTATAATTTAAGTTATAACAATTTTCGCATAGAACCCACAAATGTCGATATTTTTGACTTGAATCGAGATCGTTAGATCTAGTCAAATCACCAGTGTTCCCCCCGATTTCAAGACCTTTATTAAGGTTTTCAGCCCTACTACTCGAATCTTCAGTACTATTTTCAATAGTCAAAAGATTGTCCGCCGATTTTCTTATAACTTCAAACTCGCTTGTTAATTCTTTACATTGAATGGTCATAAAATAAGACTCCCTTCCTGTAAAATGATGAATAGTTATAGCTCACTTTGATGTGGAAACGTAAGTTAAGTATGGAAACGTAAGTTAAGTATGGAAGTCTAGTTATAGTGATTGGCACTGTGATACATAATTGCTTAATTCTTCAGTATACCGAAACTTCTCACTTTGCTGTGGAAATGTGGAATCGTAGTTATAGTCATTGGGACTATGATACATAATTCCTTAATTCTTCAGTATACCGTCAATTCGAATCCCCGTCAAGCAGTATCAATTGGAATTGATCATATCCTCAATTCGAATCTTTGTCAAGATTCAATTATTATTATACGGTCAATTCGAATCTTTGTCAAGATTCAATTATTATTATATGGTCAATTCAAATCTTTGTCAAGATCAATTGACCATATCCTCAATTCGAATCTTTGTCAAGTATTCTATTGTCCATTTGTATATCTGTCAATTATTCTAGCGTGAATTTGAATATATTGACATATATTCCAATTAGCTATTAGTTCTTATCCGACTAAACAATCACTACTAACAAGAAGTGTGAAAACAAGAAGTGTGAAAAAGGATTCTCTTTTCTTTTTTTTGTGGGAATCTGGGGGTAAGACTTCACTATGATATGAATAGGATCAAATTCCTTTCATTCGAAACAGAATGATAAAGAGTTTTTTCCTGTGTCTTCGCATCGAACAACAAAAAAGAAAGATTTTTTCTTTCCTAGAACCTAGAAAGAATCTTTTCCTAAAATCTCGTCTAATAACTAAAGTAAGAATTTATGGTTCTATTACAACATGGAACAAAAAAGACAAAATGCAGGATGGGTCGAAAGGTTTATGATACTTCGAAAGAATAGACCAATCCGAAGGATCCATAGGTTTCATTGTGGATCCAAGACAACAATAGAAACACTTGAGTCTTAGATTTTTGAAGACAAATCTGCGATATCTAGAGATATAAAATATGTATTTATTATCCAAAATACGTGCAATAGAATATTTAA